ACTATTCAAAGTTCCTAGAGCTCTTTGTAAGGCTTGTTGCAAAACTTGTTGTCGGACCTGATTAATTGCTCTTTGTTTTTCAAAAAAAAGAGTTTCATTTTTGTAATTTTCTAATCGTTCCAAACTATTGCAAGTAGCATTAATCAAATTTACTTTTTCTCGTTCTATCTCAGAGTATCCATTCGTTCGATACTCATCTGCTTCGATTTCCACTTTCCGTAATCTAACCCGAGCTCTTTCGAGCTGTTCAATGGCTCCTCTACGTAATTCTTCTGAATTTCGAATAGTACTCAAGATCCTCTGTTTTCGCTTATCTAATAAATCATTTAATGAAAGTAGATTATCTTTCCATTCATTTCACAACTAGAATATCTCTTCCCGAACCAAACATGAATCTTTCAATTCATTTGGCTCTCACGCTCAATTGTTTCTTTTATCTTTTCTTTGATTGATGGGCATTCCCATATCTTTGAATGGAATGAGCCTATCCTCTCTTTTCTGTTCGTATTCAAAGCTATCGAAACTGATCTAACATCAGAATCTTAGGAGGACTCTTCAGACCAGACAAAAAATAAGAAATTGTCAGCAAAGTTGTTTCTTTATTTGTTCTTTATTTAGAACTTATTTCTTTCAAAAAGAAAAATATTTTAAAGAAAAAAGGATTCTATTATACTATTAAAATAGAAATAGAATTGAATATAATTCTGAACTTCATTACTTCATTCTCATTATTATTAGAATGAGATTTTGATTTTCTTCATCCAAAAAATTCTCTTTTTTATACAAATACATTTTATACAAATATCTTATATAAATACAATACATAGGTCGTCGATTCGGCAGTGGAGGGGGGAAGATACCCATTTTTCCAGTTAATGGTTCAAATAATTTTATCCATATGAGTGTTCTACATCGAATAAATTCCCAATTATTCCTTTTTTATTTTTATCATTTTTAAACCTTTTTGGTACTAACCTAGCGGTAGAAAGAGTACCATGCTATGCTGTGCCTGGACTTCAAACAATTGATCTTTAACCATGTAAAAGACCTCAACATTATTGGTTGATAGAGAAGAGAATCAAAGTTCATTTACCAATTAGTCACGAAATGCTATGGTTCTTACATATGATTTCTGAATGAAATCCAATTCAGAAGTAATTCGTCGAGATTGTGCACCCTTTGTTCCTAGTTCTGCTATAAAAAAGAATACATAAATAGAAAGAAAGTGCAGTCGGTGAAATCCAACCTATTCTTGAAATAAACAACTCGCACACACTCCCTTTCCAAAAAAAATCAATACACCCAGCACTACGCTTAGATTTATTGGATTTGTTGCTAAAATATCGGTATTAAACTCGAAACTCCCAGCGGATGACCAGTGCCCCACGGAAACAAAAGAATCAATTAGATTTTTCATATGCTCTCCCTTTATAGCTTTATAGATAGGACTAACAAAGAACAGAGTTCTTTTTGTATCACTCCGCTTATTATTCTTAATGGAATTTGAGAATTCTCAAATCTCTTAGTTATGGTTATGTTTTTCTTCTAAGATGAAATGAAACATTAAACAAAAGGATTTGCAAATAAAAGAGCTAATGCCACGACCAGTCCATAAATTGTTAAAGCTTCCATAAAAGCCAGACTAAGCAATAAAGTACCTCGTATTTTACCCTCTGCTTCTGGTTGTCTCGCAATACCTTCTACGGCTTGGCCCGCAGCAGTACCTTGACCAACCCCAGGTCCGATAGAAGCAAGCCCTACAGCCAATCCAGCAGCAATAACGGAAGCAGCAGAAATAAGTGGATTCATGGTAAGCTCCTCGCACCAAAAAAAGAAATGGTTAATGATACAACCAACCAATGAATTAGTACTTAATCTACTTCTTTTTCTACTTCTACTTTTACTATTTAATTTACTTTACTACACTTATTTTTTATTTTTTGATCTTTATCACTAAGATCTATCGGGTCGAAGTAGCTAAAAGCTCCAAATGGAATTCATAATATTACTGAATTGTCAGAACTACTTCGATATACCGTTTTTCCTTTCTACCTTATGTAATAGATATGTATACGGTTTTAGTCATTGCGTTTCCTTGTTTACTTGTTTATAAAATATTCTATTCTTTCTCTTTCATTCAATTCACAATAACAGACAAAATAGAAAAAGGACTGATATGGGAATCCATCTAAATGCAGTGGGCTAGAAAAAAAGAGATAGGGGTAATTGCTATTTAACTAGTAAATAACATATACTTTTCTTCTTCCATAACGTAAATCACCTGCACTTTTTCTTCTATGAAATCGTATTCTGGAACCATTCTTCGAAACATACACAAGGATTTATACTCATAGGCATTACATATACATATATGTAGTAGGATCCCCAACCCTTCTTTCTATTCCAAATTCTGCAATATCATCTATCTTTCTTCATATATACATACATGTAGCTATTTGCATTTTCTTATCCAATCCAGTAGTGGATTATATTGAACCCCCGCATTGCTTGAATTGGGATAAGCTTCAAAAAAGACTATTTCGAAAGTTAGTCAATGATGACCCTCCATGGATTCACCTATATAAGCCGCAGCCAAAGTTGCAAAAATAAGAGCTTGAATACCACTTGTAAATAATCCAAGAAACATGACAGGTATAGGAACTACTGAAGGCACTAAAGAAACAAGAACAACAACCACTAATTCATCAGCCAATATATTCCCGAAAAGTCGAAAACTAAGAGATAAAGGTTTTGTGAAATCTTCTAGAATATTAATTGGTAAAAGTATTGGAGTTGGTTGAATGTATTTCCCGAAATATCCCAATCCTTTTTTGCTAAGACCCGCATAGAAATATGCCACTGACGTAGGTAAAGCTAAAGCAACAGTAGTATTTATATCATTCGTGGGCGCAGCTAACTCTCCTTGAGGTAACTTTATGATTTTCCAAGGTAAAAGAGCACCTGACCAGTTAGAAACAAAAATAAATAGGAACATCGTTCCTATAAATGGAACCCAAGGACCATACCCCTCTCCAATCTGAGTTTTGCTCAAGTCTTGAATAAATTCAAGGACATATTCGAAGAAATTCTGACCGTCGGTCGGAATGGTTTGTGGATTCCGAACAGCTATGATGACTGAACCTAATAAGATAGCAATTACAACCCAAGAAGTGATAAGTACTTGGGCATGAATTTGTAAACCTCCTATTTGCCAATATAAATGTTGGCCTACTTCTACACCTGATATATCGTATAACCCTTTGAGTGTTTGAATGGAACATGGTATAACATTCATATTGTCCTCTAACAGATTCAAAAAAGTAATTATTTTGATTCAACCATCTCTTTCTCAATTCATCTATGTTCATTCATGAATTTAAGTTATGAATCGTATATTTCGGAAATCACATAAAAAAAGAATACCAATCATTTTCTGTTTTAAATCTTAAATATTATTCAATATTCAAAACATAGTTCAAACTCCAAAAGATGCAAACCAAAATAGTAACAATCAAAGAGAGTTCACCAAAAACAAACTAATCTTCTTCTTCTTAATGATAAGATTAAGGATAAGATAATCAACCATTTTTTAGATAACTAGAACGGCCCTCACAAATTGCAGATACTAATTTGGTAAGAATCAATCGAATCGAAGCTATAGCATCATCGTTGGCCGGAATAGAAATATCTGCAAGATCTGGGTCACAATTTGTATCGATTAAACAAATCGTCGGAATACCCAAAATGACACATTCTCGAAGAACCGTATATTCTTCTTGCTGATCAACAATAATTACAATATCGGGCAATCCCGTCATATATTTGATCCCACCCAGATATGTTTGCAAGGTAGATAACTTTCTCTTCAACATTGCTGCATCTCCTTTGGGGAGACGATTGAGTTTCCCCATCTTTTGTTCTGCTCTTAAGTCCCTGAACTTCTGAAGTCTTGTTTCTGTAGTAGACCAATTCGTTAACATACCACCAAGCCATTTTTTATTAACATAATGACATCGAGCCCTTATTGCTGCTGATGCTACTAAATCCGCTGCTTTCTTTTTGGTGCCAACGATTAAGAATCTTTTTCCCCTACTTGCTGCATCAAAAACTAAATCGCAGGCTTCTGATAAAAAACGAGCAGTTATAGTAAGATTTGTAATATGAATACCTTTACGCTTTGCAGAGATGTAAGGAGCCATTCTAGGATTCCATTTATTAGTACCATGACCAAAATGAACTCCTGCTTCCATCATTTCTTCCAAATTGATGTTCCAATATCGTCTTCCCATTTTCCCACACTTTCTCTTTTTTTTTTCAAAGAGATTCAGTACCTTGTGAAATAAATAATTGTTCCGACGGAACCTTCTACCAGGATTGACCATTAATCTACGACCCAAACCATGAATCTCATTCTTTCTTTTTTATTTCATTGATTGATTACGAAATCCATAATCGGACCAGAGAGTTAAAGTAAAAAGAATGAACCTATTGTTAGGCATTAGTAAATTACATTACGTAAATGATTGGTCTGATGTCTCATGGAAAGTGTTTGGGGCACAAGAACAAAATAATTCTCTATGGTGTAACAAAATATCTCCCATTTCCAACTCGAATAGATTCTTCCTTTTGATTTTCAAATGAATGTTTTTGTCTTGCTTTGAACGATGTACTAATTTTTTGAATCCGGTACCAACCGGTATAATCCCCCCCAGAACAACGTTCTCTTTCAGGCCTTTCAACCAATCAATACGACCTCGTAGAGCAGCTTTTGCTAAAACTCGAGCAGTTTCTTGAAAACTCGCTTCGGATATGAAACTTTGAGTATTCAGAGATGACTTCGTTATTCCCAATAAGATTGCCCGATAACAGATCGCTTCGTCCAAAACACGCCCTGCTCGCTCTGCTCGCAACAATCCAATAAATTCCCCAGGTAAAAAAACATTAGACATTCCATCTTCTGAAACCAAAACTCTTGATGTTACTTGACGTACAATAATCTCTATATGTCTATTATGGATCTGTACCCCCTGGGATCGGTAAACCTTTTGGATCTTATTAACCAAAGAGATACGACTTTGGGCTATGGTTAGTTCAGCTCCAATAAAGAATCCCCAGGGGATCCCAAGAATCCTTCGGATACGGTCGTCCCAACCTTCAACTCTTCTTTCGAGGTTCATCGATATTGAATCAATTGAACGAACTTCTAAGATTTGTTCCACTTTTGGAAGACCTTGCGTTATGTCACCAGATCTCGATTTTTCATATATAAATGTAATTAATGTATCTCCTTCATAAAAGGTTTCCCCATAATGGCCATGGACAGTTGCTCCTGGAGTGACCAAATAGGGCTTAGCTGATCTTATAACTAAAGAGTCAACATGAACAATGAAAATTTGACCAGATTTTTTTATGCGTGATCCGTATTTCAATAGACATACATTTTCACAAAGGAATTGTCCAAGGCTAATTATTGTCCATGCCTCTTCACAAGAATCGTGATGGAGAAAACACCAATTCAAATGGAATGAATTCCAAATGATGTTACTGCATGGATCGGGATTATAAATACTACTATTTTCATCTAGGAAACAGTATTGAAATGGAAGTACTTGAAGCACTTGGAAAGTCTGTTGAAATCTTTCAAGTAAAAAATATTTCTTTAAAAAGACTTGATTATAAGTTCTTAAATAGTAAGATGAACGAAAATTTACTATTTTAGGCACAATAGTACCTAAAGGACCCAAAAAATACCTAATTGGAGTCAGGGGATCCGATTCTTTTGTCGCATTATTATATCTCGAAGTATTGAAGGGGCCGATTCGAAAACAATTGGATGATGACAAAATTATGAAAGATTGGCATTCCTTATTTCGATTCAACAACGTACCAAGAGTTTCCTGATGTTGGGGAAATAATTGAATCTTCGCCTTGGAATCAAAAGGATTTAGATCGGCACGATCTAATTCATTATTGGAAATCAATCCTGAACCTGCCGTATCATACCTTTTTTCGGTATACGAAATAGTGGATTTTACTAACTCAATTCGGATGAAATCACGAAGCAGATCATTTGCCCTTATTTCAACAAAAGAAGCATGAACCTCTTCTTCTATAGAACTCTTTTTTTCTTGTTCTTGGTCCCAAGTCAATACTAAGCAAGCCCGAACTAATTGAATACTTGTGTGAGAAATTCCTCGAATTGACTTGCCATTTCCATAAAGTATATAATTGACAACTCGAAGTTGTACATTATCCTTTTCCTGCAAGAGATCCTGAGAGAAAAGTGTTGCTAAATTTATCCCATCAGCTATTTCATATGTGACTACGGGCCGAACCAAAACAAAATACTTTTTTTTGGTAGGTGTAATTCGTTGGACATAGATCCAATTTTTCAATTTTTTTGATCCTTTAGAATTCTTTTTTTCCATTCCTGGTGGTATCAAAACGCCACTGTGCCTAGATATTTTATCCACCTCTCCAGAAAAATGAATATCTCCAGAAAAGATTTTCAGTTCCATACTTTTTTTTTTTCTCTCCACTCGGACTAATCCACCTACTCGACTTCTTGTATTCATATTTAAAGCAAGTCGTGTATCTACTCCAATGATACTATTGTTCCGGACCATTATGGGCGAAGATCCGGGTAAGATATGCACTTCCTCGGGAATGAAAAAAAAGCGATCTACTTTCATTTGCATTTGGTATTTCGGACTAAATTCTTTTGCTCCTCGATACTCAATAAAATCCTCTTTTTTTACGATTGAATCTACTTCGACAATCCCATATTTAGTAATTCCCGAGCTGCTTCTTCTGTATCGCGGATCATCAAAATAAGCAAGAATACTATTTCTACGTAAAATACCATTTATAGGTATTTTAATCGAAATACCAAAACAGGGTTTTAGTTTCTTTTCTTGTTCTTGATCATATTGTAAAGGAATCACGAATCTATTTCTTCGCTTTTTAGCCAAGGAATTCTCTTGACGAATAGAAGTAGAAGGCTCTATGAGATTCCAATGACCCTTGGATATGATTCGATAAGGTTTTGATTTTGAATAGTCAAGAATTTCCCTATCTTTTTTACCAAAGGTATCCAACAATTTATGTCTTACTTGATCATTAGTGAGTGAGAGATCAAAGATATATCTTTCTTCGAGAGAAAAAGAATTAGCATTCATTTGATCTTGATCCTTGTGGAGTGAAAAAGACACTATATTGGATCTGCATAGACCTCCTGCTAATATCCATAAATGACTTGTTTTTGGTAATAGATGAACATTACTATATGGATATTCGGGCGCATGATAGCCATCAGTACTCCAGTGCATTTCTCCTTCTGACTCAGAATAAATATGTTTTTGAACCCTTTCTTTAAAATGAAAAGTGGACGTTCCGGCACGAATCTCGGCAATCACTTGTTCTGATTCTACATATTGATCATTTTGAACTAAAATCAAACTTTTTGTTGGAATATTCACATTATGTAGAATATCTCGACTC